ATATTTCAATTATTCCTATGTTCGTATTTCGAAAGTACTCCAAATGGTATGAAATCTTTTCCAATCGAATTCTTCATAAATTTTCTATATCGACAATGAGTAAGAGTAAGAACGAAAGCCTTTTATATACTTTACTTTTTTTTTACTTTTTATTTGTTATTTTTTTCCGTCTTTCCTCTTCAAAGAGAAAAGAGTTCTGTTATTACATTACGTGGATACACTTTTTTACGGGAAACAACATAGACATAGTGGTTGTACAAGGAGATACTACACATAAGAAAATATTGTCTTGGGCAAGTCACATATTGCGCATTTACCATTTGTTTTATTATTTTAAAAATTTTATTTATGCTGGTCTTTTTTTCATTTCATATAATGGTTGAAGGGTTAAAATTGGTGAGGTTTATTAATCCTTTTCGAAATCCGAAGAAGTTCCCATGGAACCTCTGGATACTCTGTCAACTGGTTAATCAATTACTTCTTTGTTGGAATGCTAACAAGAAGATGACTTGATTTTCTTTTATTATACCCATACCTCTTTTTCTTTCATTGATTTGATTCTTTTTTTCAATGGATATCGGAATTCATATTAAAAAAGATAAGAAATCTAGGAATTAGAATCGTAAGAGTAAGAGCTGTCTTTCGATTATTTCAAATTGATTGGAATCAACACAAATCAAATAGAAATAGATGAAGCAAAGAAATAGAAAAGAAATAGGATTGGGACATGACACTATGTACATTCTATATGGAATTTATATCTATATAATGTCAATTGATATATATTAAATTAACCTGTATCGTCATACAGCAAACTTTATACAGTACAGTACAATAATAATACTAGTATGGTAGAAAAATCGTTTTCTACCATACTATCTAGTATCTCATAGAATACTGCTGATTCTAGTTCGATGATTTCATTTAAAACGTGAAATTTGAATCCTTTTTATTTTATTTCTTCTCTTCAATCATTGATAAAAACTAAAAAGTCACAAGTTTAATTTAAATTAATCACTTTGACTTACTGTTTTTACGTATATTATAAGTAAAAAAGCAGTAGGAATTAGAATGAACAGTGCAGTAGCAATAAATGCGAGAATATTTACTTCCATAATTTCATCCTTTCGTTTTTCTTTAATTCGCAATAACTCGGGATTTAATCCCATAGAGATAATAAATCTTTTGTCTATAAATTCAATGAGATGAATTACATCGAGATATAATCGAATCGGATCAATATCATGAATAACAATATCTGACAAATTGATTCATCGTCAAGAATTGAATAATATAACATAGGAAGATCTTTTATCCATATCGAATTCCAAAGTCAATTTTGATACAATCAAAAACCCCACTTTGATTTATATTTTTCATTCTTTTCCACCCTTTCCTATAAACTAGCGCCCTCCTTGTACAATCATTTGATGAAGTATCATCTAACCGCTTTTACACTTATCTTTGGTTCCAAACAAAGCCAAACAATAGAAATTTAAAAAATAAAAAGATAAAAAGAAAAGGGATTCCTATTGGCAATGAAATTCTACTCTTTGTACTTTCTTTCACAGAACAGAAAAATGGAAGATGAATTGCTGTATTTTTTTATTGGATTTGGATCCATCGGGACTGACGGGGCTCGAACCCGCAGCTTCCGCCTTGACAGGGCGGTGCTCTGACCAATTGAACTACAATCCCAAGGAAATAACATAATAAAATAAGGTGTACAGTATACATATTCTTATGTTTTTATTCAAATACTTTCGATATGGATATGAACTTTAGCAAGAGAGGCAGTGATTACTAATAATCTTGTCGTTATTTCCAAATTAATTGGATAGTCAATCTTTCAATGAAAAAGGTCTTTTTTTCTTTACTCTTTTCCTTAGACTTTACACTTCCAGATCTTGATATGAATATAGATCATTAGCAAGATCAAAACTTGTTGGAAAAAAGAAAAATAAATAGAGTAATAGCGATAGGGATAAAGATATATCAGATTTTGACTTTTTTCTATTGGGATCGAGCATTTCTGGAGAACAACAAATGGCTTATATCATTTCATGGTGGATCGGCGAATTATTGGGCCGAGCTGGATTTGAACCAGCGTAGACATATTGCCAACGAATTTACAGTCCGCCCCCATTAACCGCTCGGGCATCGACCCGGGAAGAATCAATCCAGGCTTAGTGATAATCCACGATCAACTTCCTTTCGTAGTACCCTACCCCCAGGGGAAGTCGAATCCCCGCTGCCTCCTTGAAAAGAGATGTCCTGAACCGCTAGACGATGGGGGCATACTTGCCCAACCGTCATCATACTATGATCATAGTATGAATAGTTTTTTGAAATTGTCAATATAATGGAATCGTATGACTCAATGCGAAGGATCTTTCTGTCTTTCACGATTATAGAGAATTCTTTGATTATTTATATTCCTGAATCGTTCATTCTAATCGACATTTTATAATTCCATAAATAAATCTATTTTCTTTTTTCT